GCTAGCGTAGCTTAATACAAAGCATAACACTGAAGATGTTAAGATGGGCCCTAAGAAGCTCCGCATGCATAAAGGCATGGTCCCGACCTTACTATCAGCTCTAACCCAACTTACACATGCAAGTCTCCGCAACCCCGTGAGTATGCCCTCAATCCCCTGCCCGGGGACGAGGAGCGGGCATCAGGCGCAAAATTTAGCCCAAGACGCCTAGCCAAGCCACACCCCCAAGGGAATTCAGCAGTGATAGACATTAAGCCATGAGTGAAAACTTGACTCAGTCAGGGTTAAGAGGGCCGGTAAAACTCGTGCCAGCCACCGCGGTTAAACGAGAGGCCCTAGTTGATAATATTACGGCGTAAAGGGTGGTTAAGGAAAGCACAACAATAAAGCCAAATGGCCCTTTGGCCGTCATACGCTTCTAGGTGTCCGAAGCCCAACTCCACGAAAGTAGCTTTAGCAGAGCCCACCTGACCCCACGAAAGCTGAGAAACAAACTGGGATTAGATACCCCACTATGCTCAGCCATAAACCTAGACATCCAACTACAATTAGACGTCCGCCTGGGTACTACGAGCATTAGCTTGAAACCCAAAGGACCTGACGGTGCCTTAGACCCCCCTAGAGGAGCCTGTTCTAGAACCGATAACCCCCGTTAAACCTCACCACTTCTAGCCACCCCAGCCTATATACCGCCGTCGTCAGCTTACCCTGTGAAGGCAACAAAAGTAAGCAAAATGGGCACAACCCAGAACGTCAGGTCGAGGTGTAGCGTACGAAAATGGAAGAAATGGGCTACATTTTCTACTAATAGAATACTACGAATATGCAACATGAAATAGTGCTTGAAGGAGGATTTAGTAGTAAAAAGGAAGCAGAGTGTCCTTTTGAACCCGGCTCTGAGGCGCGTACACACCGCCCGTCACTCTCCCCTGTCAAAACGCAATAATGGTACCTAACAATAAAGCACTGACAAGGGGAGGCAAGTCGTAACATGGTAAGTGTACCGGAAGGTGCACTTGGATTAAACTCAGGGCGTGGCTGAGTTAGTCAAGCATCTCACTTACACCGAGAAGACATCCATGCAAATTGGATCACCCTGAGCCAAACAGCTAGCCTAACCACCAATATAACCCAACAATGTTTATAACAAAACATAGCCTAACACCAAAAATTAAACCATTTTTTTACCTGAGTATGGGAGACAGAAAAGGTTCAGCCAAGAGCAATAGAGAAAGTACCGCAAGGGAAAGCTGAAAGAGAAATGAAACAACCCATATAAGCAATAAAAAACAAAGACTAAACCTTGTACCTTTTGCATCATGATTTAGCCAGTACCCTCAAGCAAAGAGACCTTTAGTTTGATACCCCGAAACCAGGTGAGCTACCCCGAGACAGCCTATATAACTTAGGGCTAACCCGTCTCTGTGGCAAAAGAGTGGGAAGAGCTCCGGGTAGAAGTGACAGACCTACCGAACCTGGTGATAGCTGGTTGCCTGAGAAATGGATAGAAGTTCAGCCCCGCACACCCCAAACCAAAACATATCTAATTAAGATACATTTTAAGAGATATGTACGGGAGTTAGTTAAAGGGGGTACAGCCCCTCTAACAAAGGATACAACCTTCACTAAGGAGAATAAAGATCACAATATTCAAAACATCCTGTTCTAGTGGGCCTAAAAGCAGCCACCTATACAGAAAGCGTTAAAGCTCAGACAGAAGAAAGTTTATTATACTGATAAAAAATCTTATTTCCCTAAAAATATCAGGCTAGTCCATGCCAACATGGAAGAAATTATGCTAAAATGAGTAACAAGAAGACACGCTCTTCTCCTAGCACAAGTGTAAATCAGAACGGACCAACCACTGAAAATTAACGAACCCAAACAAAGAGGGTAATGTGGACAATAGAAAAACCAAGAAGACCCCACAACCAAGCCATCGTTAACCCCACACTGGAGTGCTACATTAAAGGAAAGACTAAAAGAAAGGGAAGGAACTCGGCAAACACAAGCCTCGCCTGTTTACCAAAAACATCGCCTCCTGCAACTATTAAGTATAGGAGGTCCAGCCTGCCCAGTGACTACGGGTTCAACGGCCGCGGTATTTTGACCGTGCAAAGGTAGCGCAATCACTTGTCTTTTAAATAGAGACCTGTATGAATGGCTAAACGAGGGCTTAACTGTCTCCCCCTTCCAGTCAGTGAAATTGATCTATCCGTGCAGAAGCGGATATAATTATACAAGACGAGAAGACCCTTTGGAGCTTAAGGTACAAAATTCAACCACGTTAAACAACTCAGTAAAAAGCAAGAACTTAGTGGAAGATGAAATTTTACCTTCGGTTGGGGCGACCGCGGAGGAAAAACCAGCCTCCGAGTGGAATGGGCTAAACCCCTAAAACCAAGAGAAACATCTCTAAGCCACAGAACATCTGACCAAAAATGATCCGGCCTAATAGTCGATCAACGAACCAAGTTACCCTAGGGATAACAGCGCAATCCTCTCCCAGAGTCCATATCGACGAGGGGGTTTACGACCTCGATGTTGGATCAGGACATCCTAATGGTGCAGCCGCTATTAAGGGTTCGTTTGTTCAACGATTAAAGTCCTACGTGATCTGAGTTCAGACCGGAGCAATCCAGGTCAGTTTCTATCTGTAACGCTACTTTTCCTAGTACGAAAGGATCGGAAAAGAGGGGCCCATGCTTAAAGCACGCCCCACCCCTAATTAATGAAAACAAATAAATTAAACAAAGGGAGGGCCAAAACCCCTGCCGTCTAAAATAAAGACATACTGGGGTGGCAGAGCATGGTAAATTGCGAAAGGCCTAAGCCCTTTAAACCAGAGGTTCAAATCCTCTTCCCAGTTTATGCTAAACACTCTAATAAACCACCTAATCAATCCCCTAGCCTACATTGTACCAGTCCTACTTGCAGTAGCCTTCCTAACCCTGCTCGAGCGAAAAGTACTAGGATATATGCAACTACGAAAAGGGCCCAATGTGGTAGGACCTTATGGACTACTACAGCCCATTGCCGACGGCGTAAAACTATTTATTAAAGAACCCGTACGCCCTTCTACATCATCTCCATTTTTATTCTTAGCCGCTCCCATTCTCGCACTCACTTTAGCCATAACCCTCTGAGCACCAATACCTATACCCTACCCAGTCATTGACCTCAACCTCGGTGTTCTTTTTATCCTGGCCCTCTCAAGCCTAGCAGTTTACTCCATCCTAGGATCAGGATGGGCATCAAATTCAAAATACGCACTAATTGGGGCTCTCCGAGCAGTTGCCCAGACAATTTCTTACGAAGTTAGCCTAGGACTAATTCTTCTATCAGTAATCATTTTTTCAGGGGGGTACACTCTACAAACGTTCAATACAGCCCAAGAAAGCATTTGACTACTAGCCCCTGCATGACCTCTAGCTGCAATATGGTACATTTCAACCTTAGCAGAAACAAACCGAGCCCCCTTTGATCTTACAGAGGGAGAGTCAGAACTAGTCTCCGGGTTCAACGTAGAGTATGCAGGAGGACCCTTCGCCCTATTTTTCCTAGCAGAATATGCAAACATCTTATTAATAAACACCCTGTCAGCTGTACTATTTCTAGGAGCCTCACACTTCCCAAACGCCCCCGAACTAACAACAATCAGCCTCATAACCAAAGCTGCACTATTATCAATTGTATTCTTATGGGTGCGAGCCTCTTATCCACGATTCCGGTACGATCAGCTAATACACCTTGTATGAAAAAACTTCCTCCCTCTTACACTAGCCCTCGTGCTATGACACATCGCCCTCCCAATCGCGCTTGCAGGCCTTCCCCCACAACTATAGCTCAGGAACTGTGCCCGAATGCCTAGGGACCACTTTGATAGAGTGGCTGATAGGGGCTAAAATCCCCTCAGTTCTTAGAAAGAAGGGGGTCGAACCCATGCCCAAGAGATCAAAACTCTTAGTGCTTCCTCTACACCACTTTCTAAGATGGGGTCAGCTAATTAAGCTTTCGGGCCCATACCCCGAACATGACGGTTAAAGTCCCTCCTCCATCAATGAATCCCTACGTACTTATAATTCTACTATCCAGCCTAGGATTAGGAACCACCCTCACATTTGCCAGCTCCCACTGATTACTAGCCTGAATAGGACTAGAAATTAATACCCTAGCAATTGTTCCTTTAATAGCACAACACCATCACCCTCGAGCAGTAGAGGCAACTACAAAGTACTTCTTAACTCAGGCCACCGCAGCAGCAATAATTCTCTTTGCAAGCACTACAAACGCATGAATTACAGGAGAATGGGACATGAATAACATGTCGAACCCCATCGCCAGCACAATGGTCATTACCGCCCTCGCACTAAAAATTGGACTGGCACCAATACATTTTTGAATGCCAGAAGTACTACAAGGATTAGACCTTTTAACAGGGTTAATCCTATCCACCTGACAAAAACTTGCTCCCTTAGCCCTTATTATTCAAACGGCGCAGGCCATCGACCCCCTTCTACTAACAGCACTAGGACTTATATCTACACTAGCTGGAGGATGAGGAGGATTAAATCAAACCCAGCTACGAAAAATCCTAGCCTACTCTTCTATCGCGCACATGGGCTGAATGATTATTGTACTACAATATGCTCCACAACTCACACTAATCGCACTAGGAACATACATCTTCATAACATCCGCAGCCTTCCTCACCCTAAAAACATCATCTGCTACAAAAATCAACACCCTAGCAATAATTTGATCTAACAACCCAATCTTAACAACAACAACTGCCATAGTTCTACTGTCACTGGGAGGACTCCCACCACTAACAGGGTTCATGCCAAAATGACTAATTCTGCAAGAACTTGCAAAACAAAACCTACCCATCACCGCCACAATTATAGCCCTAGCCGCCCTACTTAGCCTTTACTTTTACCTGCGACTTTGCTACGCAATAACACTTACAATCTCCCCTAACACAAATAACTCAATCACCCCCTGACGGACTCAAACAGCCCAAACCTCACTACCACTGGCCCTATCCACCACAATCGCACTAGGTCTCCTGCCTTTAACCCCGGCTATTCTGATACTAGCCACCTAGGGACTTAGGATAACATATAGACCAAGAGCCTTCAAAGCTCTAAGTAGAAGTGAAAATCTTCTAGTCCCTGGGTAAGACCTACAAGACTCTATCTTGCATTTTCTAATTGCAAATCAAATGTTTTTATTAAACTAAGGCCTTACTAGATGGGAAGGCCTCGATCCTACAAACTCTTAGTTAACAGCTAAGTGCTCAAGCCAGCGAGCATCCATCTACTTTCCCGCCGTTAGCCTAGTAAGGCGGGAAAGCCCCGGCAGAGTATTAGTCTACGTCTTTGGATTTGCAATCCAACATGTTTCTTCACCACAAGGCTGGTGATAGGGAGAGGACTTAAACCTCTGTCTTCGGGGCTACAACCCACCGCCTAAACGCTCGGCTACCCTACCTGTGGCAATTACGCGCTGATTCTTTTCTACGAACCACAAAGACATTGGTACCCTCTATCTTGTATTTGGTGCCTGAGCCGGAATAGTGGGAACTGCTTTAAGCCTCCTTATCCGAGCTGAACTAAGCCAACCTGGATCGCTCTTAGGCGATGATCAAATTTATAACGTCATTGTTACTGCCCATGCCTTCGTAATGATTTTCTTTATAGTAATACCAATTCTTATCGGAGGGTTTGGAAACTGACTTGTACCACTAATAATCGGAGCACCAGACATGGCATTCCCACGAATAAATAACATAAGTTTCTGACTTCTACCTCCGTCATTCCTGCTTCTCCTAGCCTCTTCTGGTGTTGAGGCCGGGGCTGGGACAGGGTGAACAGTCTACCCCCCACTTGCAGGTAATCTTGCCCACGCAGGAGCATCGGTAGATCTAACAATTTTCTCACTCCACCTGGCAGGTGTATCATCAATTCTAGGAGCAATTAACTTCATTACCACGACTATTAATATGAAACCCCCAGCTATTTCCCAATATCAAACGCCTCTGTTTGTATGGGCCGTACTTGTAACAGCCGTGCTTCTTCTTCTGTCACTGCCCGTTCTGGCTGCCGGAATTACAATGCTTCTTACAGACCGTAATCTTAATACCACATTCTTTGACCCTGCAGGAGGAGGGGACCCAATTCTGTACCAACACCTATTCTGATTCTTCGGCCATCCGGAAGTATACATTCTTATTTTACCCGGATTTGGCATTATCTCTCACGTCGTAGCCTACTACGCTGGTAAAAAAGAACCGTTTGGGTACATAGGAATGGTCTGAGCTATGATAGCCATCGGCCTCCTTGGCTTCATTGTTTGAGCCCACCACATGTTTACTGTTGGAATAGACGTAGACACCCGTGCCTATTTTACATCTGCTACAATAATTATCGCCATCCCTACGGGAGTTAAAGTGTTTAGCTGACTTGCCACGCTCCACGGAGGCTCTATTAAATGAGAAACACCTATGTTGTGGGCCCTCGGATTCATTTTCCTCTTCACAGTAGGCGGATTAACAGGAATTGTCCTAGCTAACTCATCACTTGATATTGTACTTCACGACACATACTACGTAGTTGCCCACTTCCACTACGTACTATCAATGGGTGCCGTATTCGCTATTATAGCAGCCTTCGTTCACTGATTCCCACTATTTACAGGATACACCCTAAATGATACCTGAACAAAAATCCACTTTGGGGTAATATTCATTGGCGTTAACCTTACGTTCTTCCCACAACACTTCCTTGGACTGGCAGGCATGCCACGACGATACTCTGACTATCCAGACGCCTACGCCCTATGAAACACAGTATCATCTATTGGGTCGCTAATCTCTCTGGTAGCAGTAATTATGTTCCTATTTATCCTCTGAGAAGCCTTTGCCGCCAAACGGGAAGTATCCTCAGTAGAACTGACAATAACAAACGTAGAATGACTTCACGGCTGCCCTCCACCATACCACACATTCGAGGAACCAGCATTTGTACAAGTTCAATCAAACTAACGAGAAAGGGAGGAATTGAACCCCCATATACTGGTTTCAAGCCAGTCACATAACCACTCTGTCACTTTCTTCTGAAGACATTAGTAAAATGCGAATTACACCACCTTGTCAAGGTGGAATTGCAGGTTAAATCCCTGCATGTCTTAAGCCCCAGGCTTAATGGCACATCCCACACAACTAGGATTCCAAGACGCGGCATCACCCGTTATAGAAGAACTTCTTCACTTCCACGACCACGCCCTAATAATTGTATTCCTAATTAGTACTTTAGTACTTTATATTATTATTGCAATGGTTTCAACCAAGCTCACCAACAAGTATATTCTAGACTCTCAAGAAATCGAAATCGTATGGACCATTTTACCAGCTGTAATCCTAGTTCTGATTGCCCTCCCATCACTTCGAATTCTTTATCTTATAGATGAAATTAACGACCCCCACCTAACAATTAAAGCCATAGGACATCAATGATACTGAAGCTACGAATATACAGACTATGAAGACCTAGGCTTCGACTCCTACATAATCCCCACCCAAGATCTTGCAGCAGGACACTTCCGACTATTGGAAACAGACCACCGAATAGTAGTCCCAATAGAGTCACCAGTGCGTGTTCTAGTCTCCGCGGAAGATGTACTACACTCCTGAGCTGTCCCCTCTCTAGGCGTTAAAATGGACGCAGTTCCTGGACGACTAAACCAAACTGCCTTCATCGCCTCACGTCCTGGTGTATTCTATGGTCAATGCTCTGAAATCTGCGGGGCCAACCACAGCTTTATGCCCATCGTAGTTGAAGCCGTTCCGCTAGAGCACTTCGAAAGCTGATCCTCACTTATACTAGAAGACGCCTCACTAGAAAGCTAATTATTGGACAAAGCGTTGGCCTTATAAGCCAAAGTTTGGTGACTACCGACCACCTCTAGTGAAATGCCCCAATTAAACCCTAATCCCTGATTTGCTATTCTAGTATTCTCATGAATTATTTTTCTCACTATTATCCCAACTAAAATTCTAAACCATATAACACCAAATGAGCCCGCCCCAATAAGCGAAGAAAAACACAAAACTGAATCTTGAGATTGACCATGATAATGAGCTTTTTTGACCAATTTGCAAGCCCCTCCTTCCTAGGGATCCCACTCATTGCTATCGCAATTGCCCTACCATGAATACTATTTCCAACTCCACCCTCACGCTGATTAAATAACCGACTTATTACTCTCCAAACATGATTTATTAACCGATTTACCAATCAACTGCTCCTGCCCCTAAACGTAGGCGGACACAAATGGGCACTTCTATTCGCCTCCCTAATAGTATTCCTTATTACAATTAACATACTAGGCCTTCTACCATATACATTTACACCCACCACCCAACTATCACTAAACATAGGATTTGCAGTACCACTATGACTCGCCACCGTAATTATTGGAATGCGAAACCAACCAACAGTTGCCCTTGGACACCTCCTGCCAGAAGGAACACCCATCCCCCTAATCCCTGTGCTAATTATTATCGAAACAATTAGCCTATTTATTCGACCCCTAGCCTTAGGGGTTCGACTCACAGCCAACCTAACTGCAGGCCACTTACTGATTCAACTTATTGCCACAGCTGTATTTGTTCTTCTACCCATAATACCCACAGTAGCAATCCTAACCGCCGCCGTCCTCTTCCTTCTTACACTTCTAGAGGTTGCAGTAGCAATAATTCAAGCCTATGTATTTGTCTTACTTCTAAGCCTCTACCTACAAGAAAACGTTTAATGGCACACCAAGCACATGCATATCATATGGTTGATCCCAGCCCATGACCACTAACCGGAGCCGTCGGTGCTCTTTTAATAACATCCGGCCTAGCAATCTGGTTCCACTTCCACTCAACGACACTAATAACCCTTGGTCTAATTCTTTTACTTCTTACAATGTTCCAGTGATGACGTGATATCATCCGAGAAGGAACTTTCCAAGGCCACCACACACCCCCTGTTCAAAAAGGCCTACGCTACGGAATAATCCTGTTTATTACCTCCGAAGTATTCTTCTTCCTGGGATTCTTTTGAGCTTTCTACCACTCAAGCCTGGCCCCAACCCCTGAGCTAGGAGGTTGCTGACCCCCAACAGGAATTACTACACTAGACCCCTTCGAAGTGCCTCTTCTCAACACAGCTGTACTACTAGCATCAGGGGTAACAGTTACATGAGCCCACCACAGTATTATAGAAGGCGAACGAAAACAGGCTATTCAGTCTCTCGCACTTACAATTTTACTAGGACTATACTTCACTGCGCTCCAGGCCATAGAATACTATGAAGCACCTTTCACAATTGCAGATGGGGTCTATGGCTCTACATTCTTCGTGGCCACAGGATTCCACGGCCTACATGTGATTATTGGATCATCTTTCCTGGCCGTCTGCCTCCTTCGCCAAATTCAATACCACTTTACATCCGAGCACCACTTCGGCTTTGAAGCCGCTGCCTGATACTGACATTTTGTTGACGTAGTCTGACTATTCCTATACGTATCCATCTACTGATGAGGCTCATATCTTTCTAGTATTAAATTAGTACAAATGACTTCCAATCATTTAGTCTTGGTTAAACCCCAGGGAAAGATAATGAATTTAATTACAACTATCCTTATTATTACAATAGCCTTATCCTCAGTTCTAGCAGTCGTATCCTTTTGACTGCCACAAATAAGCCCGGATGCAGAAAAACTCTCCCCCTATGAGTGCGGATTTGACCCCCTGGGATCTGCACGACTCCCATTTTCCTTACGATTCTTCTTAGTAGCCATCCTTTTTCTCCTATTTGATCTAGAAATCGCCCTTCTTCTCCCCCTTCCCTGAGGGGACCAACTCCACAACCCCACAGGAACATTTTTTTGAGCAACCTCAGTACTAATTTTATTAACTCTAGGACTAATTTATGAATGAACCCAAGGTGGCTTAGAGTGAGCAGAATAAGGGCGTTAGTCCAAAAAAAGACCTCTGATTTCGGCTCAGAAGATCGTGGTGTAAGTCCACGACCCCCTTATGACACCAGTACATTTTAGCTTTAGCTCAGCATTTACTCTAGGACTCATGGGACTAGCATTTCACCGCACCCACCTGCTCTCAGCACTCCTATGCCTAGAAGGAATAATATTATCCCTGTTCATTGCTCTAGCCTTATGAGCACTACAATTTGAATCAACAAGCTTCTCTACGGCTCCCATACTACTACTAGCCTTTTCCGCTTGTGAGGCAAGCACAGGTCTTGCACTGCTAGTAGCCACGGCCCGTACCCACGGGACAGATCGCCTACAAAACCTTAATCTCCTACAATGTTAAAAGTCTTAATTCCCACAATTATATTATTTCCGACAATCTGATTAATCTCCCCCAAATGGCTATGAACAGCTACAACCGCCCACAGCCTTTCAATTGCCCTTATTAGCTTGACATGATTAAAATGAACATCCGAAGCCGGATGAACTGCATCAAACACCTACCTAGCTACAGACCCCCTATCAACCCCCCTCCTAGTACTAACATGTTGACTCCTCCCACTAATGATCCTAGCTAGCCAAAACCACATTAACCCAGAGCCAATTAGCCGACAGCGCCTGTATATTACACTCCTAGCCTCACTACAAACCTTTTTAATCATAGCATTCGGCGCCACAGAAATTATCATGTTCTACATCATGTTTGAAGCCACACTGATTCCAACTCTAATTATTATTACCCGCTGGGGAAACCAAACCGAACGACTAAATGCAGGAACCTACTTCCTCTTTTATACATTAGCAGGCTCTCTACCCCTTCTAGTTGCACTTCTTCTGCTTCAACAATCCACAGGGACCCTATCTATGTTAGTGATTCAGTACTCCCAACCACTACTACTAGACTCCTGAGGACACAAAATCTGATGGGCAGGCTGCCTAATTGCATTCCTAGTAAAAATACCGCTATATGGAGTCCACCTCTGACTTCCAAAAGCACATGTTGAGGCCCCCGTTGCAGGGTCCATGGTACTAGCCGCAGTACTTCTAAAACTTGGGGGGTACGGAATAATACGAATAATAATTATGCTAGACCCCCTTTCAAAAGAGCTAGTCTACCCATTCATCATTCTAGCATTATGAGGAATCATTATAACCGGATCCATCTGCTTACGACAAACAGACCTTAAATCACTAATTGCCTACTCATCTGTTAGTCACATAGGACTGGTAGCAGGAGGCATTTTGATTCAAACCCCGTGGGGCTTTTCAGGAGCAATTATCTTAATGATTGCCCACGGCCTAGTATCCTCTATACTGTTCTGCCTAGCTAACACTGCCTACGAACGAACCCACAGCCGAACTATAATTCTTGCACGAGGATTACAAATAATTTTTCCCCTTACAGCAGTGTGGTGGTTCATTGCTAACCTTGCCAATTTAGCACTACCGCCACTCCCAAACCTAATAGGAGAGCTCATGATTATCACAACCCTCTTTAACTGATCCCCCTGAACCATTGCACTCACAGGAGCAGGAACACTAATCACAGCAGGCTACTCCCTTTATATGTTTCTCATGTCTCAGCGAGGTCCAACCCCCAGCCACATTACGAAACTCCCACCGTTTCATACCCGAGAACACCTATTAATAGCCCTTCACCTAATCCCAGTAATCCTTCTCGTAGCAAAACCGGAACTCATATGAGGATGATGCTATTAGTAAGTATAGTTTAACCAAAATATTAGATTGTGATTCTAAAGACAGGAGTTAAAATCTCCTTACTCACCAAGGAAGGACGGAAATCAATAAGTACTGCTAATCCTTATGCACCGCGGTTAAAGTCCGCGGCTTCCTCACGCTTCTGAAGGATAACAGTTCATCCATTGGTCTTAGGAACCAAAAACTCTTGGTGCAAATCCAAGTGGAAGCTATGAATTCAACAACCCTAATTATATCATCCTCACTCATCTTAGTCCTTACAATCCTCATATTCCCGCTATTGACTACACTAAGTCCAAAGCCACAGAATCCAGAATGAGCAAGCACGCACGTCAAAACTGCTGTAAGCACCGCATTTTTCATTAGCCTCCTACCGCTAATAATTTTTCTAGACCAAGGAGTAGAAAGTATTACTACAAACTGGCACTGAATAAACACACACATATTTGACACAAATATTAGCTTTAAATTTGACCACTACTCTCTAATCTTTACCCCTATTGCTCTCTATGTAACCTGATCGATCCTAGAGTTCGCACTCTGGTACATGCACTCTGACCCAAACATAAACCGGTTTTTCAAGTATCTACTCCTGTTCTTAGTAGCTATAATCACCCTAGTAACAGCCAACAACATATTCCAGCTATTCATCGGCTGAGAAGGCGTCGGGATCATGTCATTTTTACTAATCGGCTGATGGTACGGACGGGCAGACGCTAATACAGCAGCACTTCAAGCCGTAATCTATAACCGAGTAGGAGACATCGGACTAATCTTAAGTATGGCTTGATTTGCAATAAACCTGAACTCTTGAGAAATTCAACAAATCTTCTTCTTATCAAAAAACTTTGACATAACAATCCCCCTAATTGGACTCATCCTTGCAGCCACAGGTAAATCGGCCCAATTTGGCCTACATCCGTGGCTCCCTTCTGCCATGGAGGGCCCTACGCCAGTATCTGCCCTACTCCACTCTAGCACAATAGTAGTTGCAGGTATTTTCCTACTAATTCGACTTCACCCCCTAATAGAAAACAATGAGCTGGCACTGACAATTTGCCTCTGCTTAGGAGCCCTTACCACACTATTTACAGCCACCTGCGCCCTCACCCAGAACGACATCAAGAAAATTGTGGCTTTCTCAACATCTAGCCAGCTAGGCCTAATAATAGTTACAATTGGACTAAACCAACCACAGCTAGCATTCCTCCACATCTGTACGCACGCCTTCTTTAAAGCCATACTTTTCCTGTGTTCTGGATCAATTATTCATAGCCTAAACGACGAACAAGACATCCGAAAAATAGGAGGCCTTCACAACCTAATACCCGCCACATCAACCTATCTCACAATTGGCAGCTTAGCATTAACAGGCACTCCATTTTTAGCCGGCTTTTTCTCAAAAGATGCCATTATTGAAGCCCTAAACACCTCCTACCTAAACGCCTGAGCCCTAACCCTTACACTAATTGCCACATCATTTACCGCAGTTTATAGCTTCCGAGTTGTATTCTTTGTAACTATAGGCTCTCCTCGATTCCTCCCACTATCCCCAATTAACGAGAACAACCCCCTAGTAATTGACCCAATCAAACGACTTGCCTGAGGAAGCATTATTGCAGGACTCATCATTACCTCTAACTTCCTGCCCTCAAAAACACCCATTATAACAATACCAACCACCCTAAAAATAGCAGCCCTAATAGTAACTATTACAGGACTACTAGTGGCCATAGAACTCACAGCTATAACCAATAAACAAGTTAAAATTACCCCCACGATTTCCCTACATAATTTTTCAAACATGTTAGGATATTTCCCCGCAATAATTCATCGACTTCCCCCGAAACTCAACCTAACCCTAGGACAATCAATCGCCACTAAGCTCGACCAAACATGATTTGAGATCTCAGGCCCAAAAGGGCTGGCCCTGTCACAAATGGTAATAGCAAAAATTACAAGCGACATCCAACGAGGAATAATCAAAACATACTTAACCATCTTCCTACTAACCATAACCCTGGCCATCCTCCTAAGTATTATTTAAACAGCACGAAGCGTGCCACGACTCAAACCTCGAGTAAGCTCTAACACTACCAATAGCGTTAGCAATAAAACTCAAGCACAAATAACCAACATTCCCCCACCAAAAGAGTATATTACAGCCACACCACTAACATCCCCCCGAAGCATAGAAAACTCTTTAAGCCCATCAATGATAATCCATGACCCCTCATATCACCCCCCTCAAAACATACCGGCCATTAAAATAACCCCTAATAGGTAGACCAAAACATAACCAGCTACAGAACGACTCCCTCACGCCTCAGGAAAAGGCTCAGCAGCTAAAGCTGCAGAATAGGCAAATACCACAAGCATCCCCCCCAAATAAATTAAAAAAAGAACCAAAGATAAGAAAGACCCCCCAGATCCGACTAAAACCCCACACCCAACCCCTGCTGCCACTACCAAACCTAAAGCAGCAAAATAGGGAGTAGGATTAGAAGCAACAGCAATTAACCCCACAATTAAAGCTACCAGCAATAAAAACATAAAATAGGTCATAATTCTTGCTCGGATTTTAACCGAGACCAATGACTTGAAGAACCACCGTTGTAGTTCAACTACAAGAACAATAATGGCAAGCCTACGAAAAACCCACCCACTAATCAAAATCGCCAATGATGCGCTAGTTGACCTACCAACACCCTCTAAAGTTTTAGTCCGATGAAACCTTGGATCCCTCCTTGGACTATGTTTAATTACACAAATCCTAACCGGATTATTTCTCGCTATACATTATACCTCAGACATTTCAACCGCATTCTCATCAGTAACCCATATCTGCCGAGACGTAAACTATGGTTGACTTATCCGTAACTTACACGCTAATGGGGCGTCATTCTTCTTCATCTGTATTTACCTACACGTTGCCCGAGGCCTATACTATGGGTCATACCTCTACAAAGAAACCTGAAACATTGGAGTAGTTCTACTACTACTAGTTATGATAACAGCCTTTGTTGGCTACGTTCTTCCCTGAGGACAAATATCCTTCTGAGGTGCCACAGTAATTACAAACCTCTTATCAGCAGTACCCTATATAGGAGATACCCTCGTCCAATGAATCTGAGGAGGATTCTCGGTTGACAATGCAACACTGACACGATTTTTCGCATTCCACTTCCTACTGCCATTCGTAGTTGCCGCCGCAACTCTTCTCCACCTCCTGTTCCTACACGAAACAGGCTCAAACAACCCGGCCGGATTAAACTCCGACGCAGATAAAATTTCCTTCCACCCATACTTCTCTTATAAAGACCTCCTTGGCTTCCTACTTATACTATTAGCCTTAACATCACTAGCCCTATTCTCTCCAAACCTTTTAGGGGACCCAGAAAACTTCACGCCCGCCAACCCCCTAGTCACCCCTCCACACATCAAACCAGAATGATACTTCCTATTTGCTTACGCCATTTTACGGTCAATTCCCAACAAATTAGGAGGTGTCCTTGCATTATTATTCTCTATCCTGGTTCTCCTAATAGTCCCAATTCTACACACCTCGAAACAACGAGGACTAACATTCCGCCCACTAACCCAATTCCTATTCTGAACCTTAGTAGCAGATATGGCTATCCTAACATGAATTGGCGGGATACCCGTAGAACACCCATATGTCATCATTGGTCAAATCGCATCCGTCCTATACTTCGCCCTATTCCTAGTCCTTATCCCACTGTCCGGATGAGTAGAAAATAAAGCACTAAAATGAGCTTGCCCTAGTAGCTTAGCCTGAAAGCATCGGTCTTGTAATCCGAAGATCGGGGGTTAAATTCCCCCCTAGCGCCCAGAAAAGAGAGATTCTAACTCCCACCCCTGGCTCCCAAAGCCAGAATTCTAAATTAAACTATCTTCTGATAGAGGCCCGCAGGGCTTAGTACATGACATGCATTATATTGCATGTTGTATGAGTACATATTTATGTATTATCACCATTCAATTATTTTAACCTAAAAGCAAGTACTAACGTTTAAGACGTACATGGGCTAATTATTAAAACTCACAAATATATTTTTTTAACCTGGGATATAGGTTTATCCCCTACAAATGGATCTCAAAACTTTCCTTGAAATAAACAACTAAGATTTTTCGAGAGAATATTAATGTAGTAAGAGACCACCAACTGGTTTATATAAAGGCATACTATTAATGATAGAATCAGGGACACAAATCGTGGGGGTTGCATCAAGTGAACTATTCCTTGCATCTGGTTACCTATTTCAGGTCCATAACTGAAATACCCACCCTCGGATAATTATACTGGCATCTGATTAATGGTGTAATTACATACTCCTCGTTACCCAACATGCCGGGCATTCTTTTATATGCATAGGGTTCTCTTTTTTGGTTTCCTTTCATTTGCATTTCAGAGTGCAGGCTCAAATAGTGAATTAAGGTTGAACATTTCCTTGGCTTAGAATTAAATTAGGTTAATTATTAAAAGACATAACTTAAGAATAACATATTAATAACTCAAGTGCATAACATATTCATTCCTTCTTCAACTTACCCTTATATATATGCCCCCCTTTTGGTTTTTGCGCGACAAACCCCCTTACCCCCTACGCTCAGCAAATCCTGTTATCCTTGTCAAACCCCAAAACCAAGGAAGGTTCGAGAACGTGCGAGCTAACAAGTTGAAATATGGGTTAGCTATCGCATTATATATATATACATGCATACCCCATCAATGTATCATGCAATCTCCCCAAATATTAGCCTAACAAACCCTATTGAAATTTTAGGAAATCTCTCAATGCTAAAAAATCCAACATTTTATGAT